TTTTATGTAATGAGCCTATCCTCTCTTTTCATATTTCATATTCCAAAATAAAAAACTAGGGAAACTGATCCCTAATTCAAGATCAGAATATTCGGAGGACTCTTCTGACCACAGAAAAAAACAATTGTCAGCAAAGTTGTTTCTTTTTTTTCTTCAAATTCAAAAAATCTTCTTACTTTATACATCATAATAGATAGGTCATCAATTCAGCATTGGATAAAAAGGGCGGAAATGCCCATTTTTCCACTAAATGGTTCAAATCATTTTATCAATATGAGTGTTCTATATCAAAAAAAGTTTCGAACTCTCAATTTCGAACCCATCCATGTATTAACCTAGTAGTAGAAAGAGTACCATCTTGCGTCTGGACTTCAAAGGGTTTAGCTTTAACCATGTTAATGGTCCCACATTATTGGTTGATAGAGAATCAAAGGAAGGTAGATTTACCAACAAATTACGAAATGCTATAGTTCTTACATATAATTTCTTAATTTATTCAGAAGTAATTCGCGGGATTATGCACCTTTCTTTCTTAGTTATAACGAACAAAAGCGAACAAAGTGCATCTGGTTGGATCCAGCCTATTTTTGAAATAAACAACTCGCACACACTCCCTTTCCAAAAAAGATCAATACACCGAGCACTACACTTAGATTTATTAGATTTGTTGCTAAAATATCGGTATTAAATCTTAAACTCCCGGCGGATGGCCAGTGACCCAAGGAAAGGAAAGAATCAGTTACATTTTTCATATGATCTCCCCTTATAGATAGACTAAAAAAATAGAACAGAGTTCTTTTTGTATCACGTCCCGCCCTCTTTTTTTTTCAATTGAAATTCCCAATAAGAATGATACTTAATTAGAATTAGGTTATAATTAGGTATCAGGCTATATCTCAAATATCACATCAGTCCTATTGTCTCAACGAATAATTGTAGGAGTGAAATCTTGCTATAATTTTAAAAGGCAAGTGGCAAGTCCAAGGCTAAAAAATACTTCTAGTATTTTTTATAGGTTAAACTAAACAAAAGGATTCGCAAATAAAAGCGCTAATGCTACAACCAGCCCATAAATTGTTAAAGCTTCCATAAAAGCTAGACTAAGTAATAAAGTACCTCGTATTTTTCCCTCCGCCTCGGGCTGTCTCGCAATACCTTCTACAGCTTGACCCGCAGCAGTACCTTGACCAACTCCAGGTCCAATAGAAGCAAGCCCTACGGCCAATCCAGCAGCAATAACGGAAGCGGCAGAAATCAATGGATTCATGATAAGTTCCTCGCAAAAAATAAAAAAAATGGTTAATGATACAATCAAGAATTAGGACTTAACTATTCCATCGCTAAGATTCATTCAAAACAAACTAAAAACTCCGAACTAATATTATTGAATCATCCGAACTACCCCAACATCTCTTTTGGAGTTCCTATCCTCCACGAAGTCTTTATCTTTGTGAATTTATATGACTTTAGTTGTTCTATTTTTTTTTGTTCCGAATCATTCTTTGAGTTCGTCGTTATTTGTCTTTATTTCAATTTCATCTCCTTATTCATTCAATTCACAGCCATAGACCAGACGAAAGGAAAAGACTTCTATTTGAAAGCCAGGTCCGGAGTAGGACAAATTCTATATATCTCGAGTTCATATATAACTAGTCAATTATCACATATACATGCCTTTCTTACATAATGTAAACCAATGATTCGTATCTTAGATTCAATCGGATTCTATAAATTTTCTTTGAAACATCCACAAAAGTTCGCTTATAGCCATTAGATTCCATATATCTAATTGACCCCCTCTCCTAACTAAAACTTTTTTAGGACTCTAAGTTTTTGTAAACCTTTTTATTCCTTTTAGTTCTCAGCACATGGGATACAACATCGAAAATCTAAATGGACGAATTCATTAATATCATTAATATTTACTATTGAAATTGGTTGAACAATCTAGAATATTAATTGCGGAAGGTATGGTATAAAAGATAAAAGGGCCAAACCAGAAAAATGGGAAAAATATATTTTTCCCATTTTTCCAACAATTCGCTCATATCATAATCTTTTTTTCTATTACTCTAGATTCTAGCTCGTAATATACCATCCTTTGGATGTTTATTTTTCTTAAGTATAGTATCTTGAGACAGGCATACATTGAGTTGGGCTAAGCTAAGCAAAAACATAGTTCAAAACTAGTCAATGATGACCCTCCATAGATTCTCCTATATAAGCCGCAGCTAAAGTTGCAAAAATAAGAGCTTGAATACCACTTGTAAATAATCCAAGAAACATAACCGGTATAGGAACTACTAAAGGTACTAAAGAAACAAGAACAACAACTACTAATTCATCAGCTAATATATTCCCGAAAAGTCTAAAACTAAGTGATAAAGGTTTTGTGAAATCTTCTAAGATGTTAATGGGTAAAAGGATTGGGGTTGGTTGAATGTATTTACCGAAATAACCTAATCCTTTTTTACTAAGACCCGCATAAAAATATGCCAAT